TGATTTCTCCTTAGAATAAAAAGGCAATATATAATAGATATTTAACTAATTTTAGAAAAAATTAGTTCTGTCGGTTGAATTATTTCGAACAACCTTAATTAATATTATACCATGATTATAATCTAGTCGATTAATATATCTAATTTATTTTTAGTATAACTTTTTAGAATAGTAATACCTAAATAGTTTAATAAATTATCTTATAGTTTAATTCAAGTAACTATTTCTTTATAATGATAATTAAAACTTAGTAATAAATTCATTTTTTACAAAATTCATCTATATAGTTTAGATTTAGTAATTATTCATATGATTAAACAATCAAACAAAGTATTAAATAAAAATATAACAAAATTAGTCAATAAAACATATCAATACGGATTTTCCACGGATATCGAAAAAGATATTATTGAAAAAGGCTTAAATGAAGACACTGTAAGACTAATCTCTCAAAAAAAGAAAGAACCAGAATTCTTATTGAAGTTTCGACTAAAAGCTTTTAAGAAGTGGAAACAGATGTCTGAACCTGAATGGGCTTATTTAAAATTCCCTCAAATTGATTATCAAGATATTATTTACTATTCAGCTCCAAAATCACAAAAAAAATTAAAGGATTTAAATGAAGTAGATCCAGAATTATTAAAAACATTTGATAAACTAGGCATTTCTTTAAATGAACAAAAACGATTAGCAAATGTAGCTGTTGACGCAGTATTTGATAGTGTTTCAATTGGAACAACTTTTCAAGAAGAGTTAAGTAAATCTGGTGTTATCTTCGCTTCAATATCAGAAGCTGTTCATGATTATCCAGATTTAATTGAAAAATATTTAGGCTCTGTAGTTCCCATTGGTGATAATTATTTCGCAGCTCTAAATTCTGCTGTTTTTACAGATGGATCCTTTTGTTATATTCCCCAAGATACAGTTTGTCCTTTAGATTTATCAACTTACTTTAGAATCAATGATCCAAAATCTGGTCAATTCGAACGGACTTTAATTGTTTCAGAAAAAAATAGTCAAGTTAATTATTTAGAAGGGTGTACAGCTCCTCAGTATGATACAAACCAATTGCATGCTGCTGTAGTTGAATTAGTAGCATTGGAAAATGCAAGTATTAAATATTCAACAGTACAAAACTGGTATTCTGGTGATGAATTTGGGAATGGAGGCGTATACAATTTTGTAACGAAACGTGGATTGTGTGCTGGAGCTAAGTCTAAGATATCTTGGACTCAAGTTGAAACAGGATCGTCGATTACTTGGAAATATCCAAGTTGTGTTCTTGTTGGAAATGATTCTCAAGGTGAATTTTATTCTGTTGCATTAACAAACAATTATCAACAAGCTGACACTGGAACAAAAATGATTCACATTGGAAAAAATACCCGTAGTAGAATTATTTCAAAAGGTATTTCAGCAGGAAAATCAAAAAATAGTTATCGTGGCTTAGTGAATGTGATGAATAAAGCATTAGGAGCAAGAAATTATTCTCAATGTGATTCTTTATTAATTGGAAATTTATCAAATGCAAATACGTTTCCATTTATATCAGTTCAAAATTCAACAAGTAAAATTGAACATGAAGCTTCGACTTCAAAAATTGGTGAAGAACAAATTTTCTACTTTTTACAACGAGGAATTTGTTTAGAAAAAGCTGTTGAATTGATGATTAGTGGTTTCTGTCGTGAAATTTTCACAGAGTTGCCTTTAGAGTTTGCTGCAGAAGCAGATAAATTATTAACATTAAAATTAGAAGGAAGTGTTGGCTAATGAATTTAAATTCTCCTATGTTAGAAATTAAAGATTTAAAAGTTTCGATTAATGAAAATCAAATTTTAAAAAGTTTAAATTTAAAAGTTGATAAAGGTGAAATTCACGCAATTATGGGACCAAACGGGTCAGGGAAAAGTACATTTTCAAAAGTTATTGCGGGTCATCCAGCTTATTCAGTTTTAGGAGGTGATATCCTATTTAAAGGTTCAAGTATTTTAGATCTTGATCCAGAAGATAGGTCACATTTAGGTATTTTTTTAGCCTTTCAATATCCAATTGAGATTCCAGGCGTAAGTAATGAAGATTTTTTACGATTAGCTTATAACTCAAAACAAAAATTTTATAACAAACCAGAAGTTGATCCAATTGAATTCTTAGGTATTATTAATGAAAAACTAAAACTTGTTAATATGTCACCATTATTTTTAAGTCGAAATGTCAATGAAGGATTTTCTGGTGGTGAAAAAAAACGAAATGAGATTCTTCAAATGATTTTATTAGATTCTGAAGTATGTATTTTAGATGAAACTGATTCAGGGTTAGATATTGATGCTTTAAAAATAATTTCGACTGGAATTAATAATTTTATGAATGAAAATAAGTCAATCGTTTTGATTACACATTATCAACGTTTATTAGATTATATTAATCCAACCTACGTACATGTAATGCAAGATGGAAAGATTATTAAAACAGGTTCTGCTGATTTAGCAAAAGAACTTGAAAATAAAGGTTATGAGTGGTTAACTCTATAATAGGCTAAAATAACTAAAATTGATTTCAAAATAAGGATAGTATCTGAGGAAGTAAAAAGATAAAAAATTTGAAGTGAGAGATAATCAAATGTGCTCTGACTCTTCGATGGAATAAAAAATTATTCCATAAGAACTTTATGACTAGAATACTCATAAAGTTCCTATGGAATAATTTTTTTCTTTTTTTACTCTTAAAAATTATAAGTTAGTAAAATTAGAATTATTTATTATTTAGTTTTTGCGAAAGTTTCTTTAGTTTCACTAATGATTTCTTTTAATGAAGCTTCTGCTTCTTCTGTGAATTGGTTAGTAGAACCAACGATTTCCGCGTATGATTTTTTAGATGTTGTAATGTATGAAATTAAACTTGCACAGTAGTTTTTAACATCACCAACTGCTAACTCATCTAAATAACCGTTAATACCTGTATAGATTAAAGCAACTTGTTCTGCTACAGATAAAGGAGAATTTTGTGGTTGTTTTAACACCTCACGTAAGCGAGTACCACGTGCTAATTGTTTTTGAGTTGCTTCATCTAAATCTGAAGCAAATTGCGAGAACGCTTCTAACTCAGCAAATTGAGCTAATTCTAACTTTAATTTACCTGCAACTTTTTTCATTGCTTTTGTTTGTGCAGCAGATCCAACACGTGATACTGAAATACCTACGTTAATAGCTGGACGAATACCCGAGTTGAATAAATCGTTAGATAAGAAAATTTGTCCATCTGTAATTGAAATTACATTTGTTGGAATGTACGCTGATACATCACTAGCTTGTGTTTCAATAATTGGAAGTGCTGTCATACTTCCACCACCTAATGCATCACTTAATTTTGCAGCACGTTCTAATAAACGTGAGTGTAAGTAGAATACATCACCTGGGTAAGCCTCACGTCCTGGAGGACGACGTAATAATAATGACATTTGACGGTATGCCATTGCTTGTTTAGTTAAATCATCATAGATAACTAATGTAGCTTTACCTTTGTACATGAAGTATTCAGCTAACGCTGCACCTGAATATGGAGCGATGTATTGTAATGTAGCTGGATCATTTGCACTTGCAGCAACAACAATTGTGTAAGACATAGCTTGTTTTTCTTCAAGTACGTTTACAACTTGAGCAATAGTTGAAGCTTTTTGACCAATACCAATATAAACACAAACTACATCTTCTGTTTTTTGGTTAATGATAGTATCAACTGCAATTGAAGTTTTACCAGTTTGACGATCTCCGATGATTAATTCTCGTTGACCACGACCAATTGGAATCATTGCATCAATTGATGTAATACCAGTTTGTAATGGCTCACAAACTGACTTACGACTAATAATACCAGGTGCCATTGATTCTACTAAACGGCTGTCAGAAGCAGAAATTTCACCTTTACCATCGATTGCTACCGCTAATGGGTTAACAACTCGACCTAAGAATTCATCACCTACAGGAATTTGAGCAATTTTACCTGTTGCTTTAACTGTACTACCTTCTAAAATTTGACGGCCTGTACCCATTAATACAACACCAACGTTATCATTCTCTAAGTTTAAAGCGATACCGATTGTTTTGTCTTCGAACTCTAAAAGTTCTCCACTCATTACTTGGTCAAGACCGTAAACTCGAGCGATGCCATCACCAACTTGTAATACAGTACCAATATTATCTACTTTAACATCTTGATCGTATTTCTCAATTTGTTCACGGATAATACTACTAATTTCGTCTGGACGAATATTTATCATTGTATTATTTTAATATAAAAAGTTAATAAAAGATTTTTTTACAATTAAATTTCTAAAACAGTATCTAAGTGTTTTGCTAGATTTTGTAATTGGTTTTTTACAGTAAAGTCAATTACTTTTGAATCAGTTTTAATTAAAAAACCGCCAATTAAACTAGGCTCCACAGTAATTACTAATCTAATTTCACGTGCATTTGTTAATTCTTTTAATTTTTGAATTAACATATTTTTTTGTAAATTAGTAAAAGCAAATGCTGTTGAAACTTCAATCATTTTAATTGAAGCTGTTTCATAAACTAATTCTAAATAACTAGTAATAATTGATTTTAATAAACTGATTCTTTCACGATTTACTAAAACCATTAAAAATTTAAATGTTTCGGTATTTACTTGTGATTCTAACGTTTTTGTTAAAATCTCACGTTTTGCACTTTGACTTACAACTGGATTATCTAAATAATCTGTTAATTCAGAAGTTTCGTTTAAGAAAATTTCTAAATTTTGAAAATCTGCTGTAATCTGATGCATAATATTTTGTTCAACCGAAAAATCAAACAAAGCACGTGCATAAGGAGCTGCAACTTTTGCTGCTAATGGATTTCCACTCATAATAAATCTCCTTCTAATTTATTAATAGTATCATTAATTAATGCAGTTGCACGTTCTTTCGGTCCAAATGTTTCTTGCGCACGAACTACTGTTCGTTTTAACACAAGTGAAATAATTTGTTGTTTAATTTCTAAGAAGATTTGGCGTTCTTTTGATCGAAAAGCTACTAATGCACGTTCAAAACGGATTTTTAAATCCTTTTTCGCTTCAAAAGCATCTGATTCAAGTAATACTTTTTTTGTTGATACAGTTTCATTTCTAATTTCACTGATAACAAGATTAGCTTGATTTAATTGCTTTTGTGCTTCGTCTAAACGCTTTTGAGCTTCGTTTAATCGATCTTCTGCATCTTGAACACTTTTTACAATCGTTGTTTTTCGTTCTTCTAATACAGATCCTAAGAAATCACGACCTGTAAAAAATAGAATTGCAAGCAACGCTATAATATTCAATAAACCTGTTTCGAGAATATCTAGGTTTAAACCAATACCTTCATTGGCAAGTAATGTAAAAATTTGATCAAAATTTTCCATGTTTTCGAGTTTTTATATAAACTGTTCACTTATTAAAAAGGAAAATTACGTCTGACAAAAAATTTAGATTGATAATCTAGTTTCAATATCAACACATAAAGATTGAACAATTTCATCTAAACTATTAAGGGCGATCTCTTTTTTATTAAGAAGATCTTTTGTAATAGTATCTAATAAATTATCAATATATTTTTGAGAAACGTTTAATTCAGTTTCTAAAATTTCTTTATGAATTTTTTGTGAGTTTGTAATTTCTAATTGGGCTTCTTTACGGACGCTAGTTAATTCTTGTTCGTATTGTTCTGTCAGCTTATTGGCTTCTGCTAATATCTCTGAAGCTTTGCTAAGATTAGTTAAGATATACTCTTTACGCTCTTCAATGATAGTTAACAATGGATTATATAAAATTATATTTAATATAATTGTTAATAATACAAATTGAATTGCAACTAAGGGTAAAGTTGCATTAATATCAAATAACCCACCAGGTCCACTAACTTCTGAACTTGAAATTAGTATTGAAAGATTAATCATATAAAATCTATATATTCTACTATAGAATTAAAATTTTTTAAATTTTTGTCGAACTTATTAAAATGTAGAGGAGCAATAAATAATTGTTATTACTCCAAACTATCCAATTTAAATTGATTTTCTAAAGAGTAGAATCAAATTCTCATTAGTATTTCTACATTCTCTCTAATACTGCTTAGATAAGTTTCGACAATTTTTAGTTTTACTCTAATTAACATTATTAGGTAAAACTTTTTGTTGAGAATAAAGTTCCTGAATTTTTAGAACTCATTCAAAAGATTTTAAGGAATCTTTATTATAAAAAAACCTAAAACAAAAACGATTAACTTTGGCAGTATAAATATTTCGTTTTAATTATGGGGTCAATTATTAAGAGTTGAATGGGTTAGCGAATAATAATGCTAATGCAACTACTAGACCATAAATTGTTAACGCTTCCATGAACGCTAATGATAATAATAATGTACCACGAATTTTGTTTTCTGCTTCTGGTTGACGAGCAATACCTTCAACAGCTTGACCAGCAGCGTTACCTTGACCAATACCAGGACCGATTGCAGCTAAACCAATAGCTAAACCAGCAGCAATAACAGAAGCAGCAGAAATGATAGAATCCATAATAAATTTAATTTTAAATTGTGAATATATATATAATTTTTAAAAAATCTAATTGCAATAATTTGATAAAACAACTTATTCTAGAGCTTCTGCAATATATGCAGCAGCTAATGTTGAGAAAATTAAAGCTTGTACTGAACCAGCAAAGATCCCTAATAACATAATAGGTAATGGAATTACCAAAGGAACAAGTGAAGTCAATACACTGATTGTTAATTCATCAGCTAAAACATTCCCGAATAATCGGAAACTTAGTGATAAAGGTTTTGTAAAATCTTCTAAAATATTAATTGGTAGAAGAAGTGGGATTGGTTCAATATATCGTTTAAAATATCCGAACCCTTTTTTACTTAAACCTGCGTAGAAGTAGGCAAACGATGTTAATAAAGCTAAGGCAACAGTTGTATTAATATCATTTGTTGGAGCAGCGAATTCACCTTCTGGTAATTCAATTAATTTCCATGGAATGATGGCACCCGCCCAGTTACATCCAAAAATGAATAAGAATAATGTCCCGATAAATGGAATCCATTCTTTGTAAAAACTTTCACCTAATTGATCTCTAGCAATATCCGTAACAAAGTCTACAGCTGATTCCATAAAGTTTTGCCAACCATGTGGAATACGATCTGCGTTTGCAGTTCCTAGGAATGAGAATACTAATAAAATTAATAAAACAAACCAAATAACTACTAAAACTTGTCCGTGTACTAGAAAACCTGCAATATTCCAGTAAAAATGTTTTCCAACTTCCGCTTCCGCTAATAATGTAAACGTATTTGAATAAAAAATTTCTGGGTACATAAAATTTAACTAATTTAGTAAATTACCCAATATTAAAAAATATACAGGAACAATTAATATTATAATAAATTTTCAATTGTTTTAGGTTTCTTTTTATAAAAAAGCTCACTTTCTAAACCGAAGATTCATGAATACTTTAAGGAAACTATTGAAAGGAAAGGGACTGAGGTTTAAATATATTGTTGAATCCGGGGAGAAGATAAATAAAAAAGATTATGTTGATTGGTATACTTGCGAAATCTTTCAAATTCTATTATACTTAACTTTAGTTAGACTGTTCATCAGAAAACTAATCCGGGATATAGCTCAGCTTGGTAGAGC